GTGTGGAGTGTGTGTGTGTGTGTGTGKGKGBBWGGGGGGGGCTAGGGGTGGTGTACCTTTGTAATGGGGGTAGTATTTATTTAAAATGTATTACAATTGGTAATTCGTTGTAAGTGTGAGATGGTGGCGGTGATGCAAAGATTCATTCTAAACTGTTAACTTCTTTAGTAAAAGACCAAGATTTGAACTCCTCTTCTCTGACGAAAGCATCATATATTATAAATATAAACCATACTGCACCTAGTATAGATAAGGTTGAACCTAAAGAACTTACAAAATTCCATAATGAAAAACTATCCGGAAAGTCGGAATATCTTCTAGGCATTCCAGATAAACCTAGAAAATGTTGAGGGAAAAATGTTAAATTAACCCCTACAAAAGTAACCCAAAAATGAATTTTACCATAAAATTCGTTATAAGAGTAACCTGTCATTTTACCGAACCAAAAATAAAATCCAGCAAACATACCAAAAACAGCTCCTAAAGATAAAACGTAATGAAAGTGAGCTACTACATAATAAGTATCATGTAATAAAACATCTAAAGAACCATTAGCTAAAACTACACCAGTTAATCCACCTACAGAAAATAAAAAAATAAATCCAGTAGCTCATAACATAGGGGTGGTAAAAGTTATTTTACCTCCATACATTGTTGCTAATCAACTAAATATTTTTATACCAGTGGGTACTGCTATAACCATAGTAGCTGCGGTAAAATAAGCTCTAGTATCTACATCCATTCCTACAGTATACATGTGATGTGCTCATACAATAAAACCTAAAAAAGCAATTGCTAATTGAGCATATACCATTCCTAAATAACCAAATATTTGCTTTTTAGCAGAAAATAAAGGTATTATTTGGGAAATAATACCGAATGCAGGTATAATTAAAATATATACTTCAGGGTGACCAAAAAATCAAAATAAGTGTTGGTATAATACCGGATCTCCTCCTCCTGCAGGATCAAAAAAACTAGTGTTAAAATTTCTATCTGTTAATAACATAGTTATAGCACCCGCTAATACAGGTAAAGATAGTAATAATAAAAACGCAGTTATTAATACAGATCATACAAATAAAGGTAATTTATCCATAGTCATACCAGGGGCTCTCATATTAAAAATGGTTGTTATAAAATTTATAGCTCCCATAATTGATGAAGCACCTGCACAATGTAAGCTAAAGATAGCTAAATCAACAGAACCTCCTGAATGTGTTTGAGGTCCGGATAATGGTGGATAAACAGTTCAACCTGTACCAGCTCCTTGTTCTACTAAAGAGGAACCTAAAAGTAAAATTAAAGCCGGAGGTAATAACCAAAAACTTAAATTATTCAATCTAGGAAATGCCATATCAGGTGCCCCTATAAATAAGGGTACAAACCAATTACCAAAACCTCCAATTAATACGGGCATAACTAAGAAAAAAATCATCACAAAAGCATGTGCAGTTACAACAACATTATAAATATGATCGTCACCAAGCATAGTTCCAGGACCTGCTAATTCTAAACGTATTATCATACTTAAAGCTGTACCTACCATAGCTGAAAATAAACCAAAAATTAAGTATAAAGTTCCTATGTCTTTATGATTCGTTGAAAATATTCAACGAGTTATAAAGTTGCCCATGTGAGAACAATAATTTATTTTCGATTATACCAGTTAGAGGTATAAAAATTAAAAAATATAAAAAATAAAATATAGCTGATAATTGAGCTATTACAACGTAAGGATCTTCAACGGGTTTAGAACCTAACCAAGTTAATAAACAAAAGTTAAATATAAAACACCAGTAAAGAAATTTACCTATAGGTCTAAAAATTAGGGATTTTAATCAACTAGTATGAACAAAAGGTGTTATAAATAAAATTAATATACTTACAACTAATCCAATAACACCCCCTAATTTATTAGGGACTGCTCTTAATATAGCATAAGCGTATAAAAAGTATCATTCTGGCATTATGTGGACTGGTGTTACCATAGGGTTTGCTTTAATAAAATTTTCTGGGTCACCTAAAACATTAGGAGAATAAAAAACTAAATATAATAGAAATATATATAACAAAACAAAACCGTAAAGATCTTTGACAATAAAATAACTATGAAAAGGTATTTTATCAGAATCAGAATTTACCCCTAAAGGGTTATTAGATCCTGTAGTATGTAATAATATGATGTGAATGAAAACTAAACCAGCCAAAATGAAAGGGAATAAATAATGAAAACTAAAAAATCTGTTTAAAGTTGGATTTCCTACGCTAAAACCTCCTCATATTCAAACTACAATTTCATTACCTATATAAGGGATAGCAGAAACAAAGTTAGTAATTACTGTAGCCCCCCAGAAAGACATTTGTCCCCAAGGAAGTACATAACCAATAAATGCAGTAGCCATCATTATTAAAATAATTACAACACCAACATTTCATAATGGTTTTCTTAAATAACTTCCGTAATATAAACCTCTACCTATGTGTATATACATACAAACAAAAAATGCTGAGGCACCGTTAGCATGTAAGTATTTTAATATAAAACCATAGTTAACGTCTCTACTAATGTGAGTAATAGATGAGAAAGCTATACTAACGTCTGCACAATAATGCATTGCTAAAAAAATTCCAGTGACTATTTGAGTTCCTAAACATAAACCTAATAAAGAACCGAAATTTCACAAGTAACTTAAATTGGCAGGAGCTGGTAAATCTACCAAAGCTGAATTAATTGGTGAAAAAATGGGATTTTGTTTTCTCAATCTCATATTAAAAACTAATGTTTTTATAGCATGCAAATAAAAAAACGTTTGATAATCAATCAGGTTTTACACCAAATATAATAATAAAAACTAATAGTATAAACAAAGGATGAAATTCGAATAAAGTTATTTGCCTTGGGGAAATCAAATAATTTCCTAGATAACCAAAAAACATCCTATTGTAAAAATAAAGAGCATAAACAGTAGCTAATATTAAACCTAAAGAACTTAAAACACCTACAATTCAAGAATAATTATAAGCCGAAATTATAGTAAAAAATTCTGCTATAAAGTTAAAAGTCAAAGGAAATCCTATATTTGCTAATATTAGAATTAAAGTTATAGAGGATAATATTGGCATAGATACAGTTAAACCTTTAAAATATTTTATTACCCTAGAATGAAATCTAGCATATAATACTCCTGCAGACATAAATAAACCCGAACTTGATAGTCCATGTGCAAGCATCATAAAAATAGAAGCACATAAACCTTCAAAAGAGTGAGTAAAAATAGCTAAAGAAACAAACCCCATATGAGCAACTGAAGAATATGCAATTAGTCTTTTCATATCGTTTTGTCTACAAGTAGTTAGCCCCCCGTAAATTATTGCAATTATACTTAATAGTACTATAAAAGGAGTAAAATATTGAAAAGCAAGTGGAAATAAAGGATTTAAAAATCTTATAAAACCATAACCCCCTAACTTTAAAAGTATACCAGCTAACAAAACGGAACCAGCTAAAGGGGCCTCAACATGTGCTTGAGGCAACCATATATGAACAGGAACCATAGGTACTTTAACAGCAAAACTTATAGTAAAACCAATAAAAAATCAAAATTGATAATTTGAAGGTAAACTGATATTACTTATTAAAATAATATTAGTTGACCCTAAAAGACTATATAATTTAAAAATACTCATTAACATTAATAAGGACCCTATCAAAGTATAAAAGAAAAAGTAAAAGGCTGCTCTTACTTTTTCTTCTCTTGATCCTCAAATACCTATTAATAGGAATAATGGAATTAGACTAGATTCAAATAATATATAAAATATTAATAAATCAGAAGTAGTAAAGACACCAACCAAGATAATAAGAGTTAAATAAATTAATATTATAAATTCTTTGTTTAAATATTCTATATTTTCTCAACTGATTAAATAACATATTATAACTAACATTAAACTTAAACCGATGAAAAAGTGTGATATTCCATCAACATAAAATATAGTATTAGTTACTCCTAAACCTATAGGATTACCTCATGAATTTATTAAAGTATGTTGTAAATCATCAAAATTAGATAATTTCAAATTTTGAATGGTAAATAATAATAATATTATTAAAGAAAAAAATAAAGATAATTTTTTTAGTTGAATTATTTTATTTCTATTTATCAATAAAATAATCAAAAATGAAATTAATATTGTTAAATACATAATTTATTTGGTAAACCTTCTAAAGATCATAATAAACAATTAGTAAATATTACTAAACCAATACTTAAAGGTAAATAAGTTTTTCAAAGTAAATACATTAATTGATCGTACCTTAATCTAGGGTAACTAGTTCTAACCCATATAAAAGCAAATGCAACCAAAGTTAATTTTAAAAAAGCTATTCAAGTCAAATCAAAAATTAAAAACTGACTACCCCCACAAAATAATATTACAAATAAATAACTCATAAATATAATATGACAATATTCAGCTAAGAAAAATAAAGCGAAAGACATAGAAGAATATTCTACATTATAACCTGATACAAGTTCAGATTCTCCTTCAGTAAGATCAAAAGGAGCACGATTTGTTTCTGCTAAAGAGCAAATAAAAAACATGAAAGCTGCCCCTAATAAAGGTATAAGTAATCAAATAGAATTCTTTTGAAATGTGATTATACTATTTATATTAAAACTTCCTACACATAATATAACATTTATTATAATTAAACCTATACAAACCTCATAACTTATCATTTGGGCTCCAGCTCTTAAAGCCCCTAAAAAGGCATATTTAGAATTACTAGACCAACCAGAAATTAGTATAGCATATACTCCTATAGTGGATAAAGCAAATATTACTAATAATCCTAAGTTTAAATTATTAAGAACTATATCTTTCCCTAAAGGAACTAAACTTCAACTGGTTAGAGCCAATGTTAAAGCAAGTATAGGAGCTCATAAATATAAAAATACATTTACGTGATTGGGAATAACTATTTCTTTACAAAACAATTTGACACCATCTGCTAAAGGTTGTAATAAACCATAAATCCCTACAACATTAGGCCCTTTCCTTGATTGAGTATAACCTAATATTTTTCTTTCTGCTAAAGTTAAATAAGCTACAGAAATTAAAACAGGTACAACAATAAATAAGAATTTTAAAACACCAAAGATTATGTCTATAATAAAATTTATCATATTTACCCTTTTAAAAGATTTAACAAACCTATAGAAATAGAACCTCTTATTTTATAAAAAGTTATTAATATTGACAAACCTATAGCAGTTTCTACAGCAGCTACTGTTATTATATATAAAGAATAAATTTGTCCGGTAATAGTATTTAATAAAGTGGAATTAACCAAAAAGTTTAACGTTATTGATAATAACATTAATTCTACACAAATTAAAATAAGTATGGTATGTGTTCTATTTAATACTATACCTATTATACTTATAACAAATAATAATATTAACATTATTCTCACTCCAAACCACCCTTTATTCATTCGTATATTAAACCTACTACTAAACATATAATAAATAATATAATTATCCATTGCCCTTTCAAAGATATTAAATTAGAAGATACACTTCATGGAAATAAATAAGTAATTTCTAAATCAAAAATCAAAAATAAAACTCCTATTAAAAAGAACCTTATTGAGAAAGGTTGACCCGGCATATTAATAGGATTAAAACCACATTCATAAACAGAAACTTTCTCTTTATCTGGAGTTTTATTCGATAATATAATAGAAAATATTGAAATAACAAAAGATAATATAAAACTAAAAAATAATCAATAAAATAATATTTTAAATTCTAAATTCATGAATTATTTCTTCTTTGTTGAGTGCTTAATTCTTGTTTTCTTCTGTCACTAGCTTCTAAACCTAACATTATGGCTCCAACTAAACCAATTAAAAGAAGAATTGTAAGAATTATAAATGGAAAAATATAATTAGTATATAAAATTTCCCCTATTATGTGTAAATGATCATCATAATTAAAAGTCATTCCTTCATAAGAAATACTTTGACCAAAAATTTTTATTTTGGATCGAATGAATATACCTTCTGTGCCTAAAACACTAAAAACTAGCATTATAGGTATAACATTATAAACGGGACTTTTGTTTTGTTGATTAACTTCTAACATCATAACTACAAACAAGAATAGAATAACAATAGCTCCAACATAAACAATAATTAAAACTAATGGAATAAAATCTAATCTTAAACTAATTAATAACGCAGAACCGGCTAAAAAACTTAACACTAACCAAAAAACAGATTGAATAGGGTTAGGTGCTACTACAGTCATAACAGCCGAAAACATAAGTATTACAGAAAAAAAATTATAAAAATACATCAAAGAACAATGGATTTGAACCATTACTAATAATTTTGAAGATTATCCGATCTACTTGATCAAGTTCTTTCAGGTATAAGTTCCCTTATACCTACTATGTTACGACTTACTTTACCTAAATAAAGGCGACGGGCAATTTGTACTCATATTTTAAATCATTCAGCGAAACTTTCTCTTTTCGCTTACTGTTAAATTCTCTTTCATTTACTATTACAAGTAAAATCTAAAATTATATTTCAATTTAAATAATTATTGTAACGCATTATATCCCTATCCATAAGAGCCATAATACCTGACTTTAACCACATATATCAACTGTAAGTTAACTTAAGACGGCCATGCAGCACCTGAAAACAAGGATAGGTAAGGTTTTTTGCGGGTTATCAAATTAAATAACACGTTCCTCTAATAACATAATAAACAGCCAAAATTTTTGATTTTCACTTTTACAAGCATACTATTCAGGTTGTTAAAAGTGACTTAAAGATTTACTAGGGTATCTAATCCTATTCAATACTCTTTCTTCTTATTTCAGATTACTTTATACATTCAGGATTAAATTTATTGTTTATTCTACTAATTCAATAACTTTCTATGTATATTAACGTATCCTACATACAACCTTTTTATTTATAAAAATTAACTTCTTAAGTATAACCGCGTCTGCTGGCACTTAATTAGACAAAATTGATTTAAATAACTATATCTAACTTTCATTAATTGTATAATATTCTTTACTGCTGTGAATTTTACTTTGTTTCATTTAAAACGTGGCCATAGCTTTGCGTCTTAGGTTTTATAACAGTTTATATTATAAACCCTGATACAATTTAATTATTATTAAGTTTTACTCACTTGTATACTTTCGTTAACATGTATAAATAATTTAAACATTTTCAATTCTCCAAAATCAAAAGAAAGGGTGGGGTGTTATGAAAAAATATATAAAAATTATTAAAGATAAACTATAACTTGCTATTTTACCAATATGATACTGACTTAATTGAGAGGAACTAGAAATAACAGTATTTGAACCTCCATAAGGACCAAGCATTTCAATAAATTGGTTATCTAATAATTTATAAGTAGAAGAGAATCCTACATTTAAGGTTTGATCAATTAGATAATTTTTTGTTATTGGGTCTCAATATCAAGCTTTGGAAAAAATATCATACATATATACTATAATACTTTTAAATATAAATTTTCAAAAAATAAATAAAAAATAAGTTAAAAGAATGGCAAAAGAGGATCCTATTACAGTTAATATCAAAGGATGAAATTTATTAATACTAGGTAATATAGGAGGTGAAGTATCTATCATAAGATAATTAACCATTATAAATCCTATAAATATACTAAATAAAAATAATATTAATAATGGAGTAAATAAATTCCATTTTCCTTCGTGTAAAATTTTAGAAGTTTTCATGGACATTGATGGTTCCACTAAAAATGTGTAAGATATTAACCTAAAAGAATAGAATGCTGTTAGGAAAGTTGTTAATAAACCTAACCATAAAGCAAAAGATAAGTAATGGTTTTGATAAACTAATTCTAGTAATAAATCTTTAGAATAAAAACCAGTTAAGAATGGTAAACCAGCTAACGATAAAGAACCAACTATAATACAAATATAAGAAAGAGGTAAAGTTAATTTTAAACCGCCAATTTTTCTCATATCTTGTTCATTATTCACTGCATGAATAATAGAACCTGCACTTAAAAATAATAAAGCTTTAAAAAATCCATGATTAAATAAGTGAAATAACCCACAATAATAATGAGAAAAACCACATATCATGACCATATAACCTAATTGACTACATGTAGAATAAGCTATTACTTTTTTCAAGTCACTTTGTACCAAACCAATAGTTCCACTCATAAAAGCAGTTAATGCCCCTAAAAATATAACTATTAATAATATTAAAGGAGTACTTTCTAATATAGGGGATATTCTTATTAGTAAAAATACTCCAGCAGTTACCATTGTAGCAGCATGAATTAAAGCTGATACTGGGGTAGGTCCTTCCATTGCATCTGGTAGTCATGTGTGTAAACCAATTTGAGCTGATTTTGCCATGACACCAATAATCAACATTATATTTATTCAATTAAATATATTTTCTAAATTGTAAAATATAGTTAAATTCATAAAAGAATTAAATTTTAATAATCCTGAAATAGATCATAAAGATACTATCCCTAATAATAAACCAACATCTCCAACTTTATTTACTACCATTGCTTTTATTGCTGCTTTATTAGCTTGAATTCTTGTGTATCAAAAATTAATCAACAAATACGAGGTAAGACCCACACCTTCTCACCCAATAAACATTTGAACAATATTATTAGCCGTTACTAAGATCATCATAAAAAAAGTAAATAAAGACAAATATCCCATAAATCTTGTAATATGAGGATCACCGTCCATATATGAAGTTGAAAATAAATGAACCAAGAAAGAAACCATAGTTATTAACATAAGCATACAATTGGTTATATGATCAAAATATGTTGATAATGGAACTGATAAGATTCCTATATTAAACCAAGTTGTAAAATTAACGCTTAAATTAATACCACAATTTCACTCAATAAAAATAAATAAAGATAAGACAAAAGATATACTTAGACAAATATTGCTAAGTAGTTTAGACCCTCCCATACCTATGTACCTACCTAAAAATAAACAAATAAAAAAACTAATTAAGGGTAAATATATAATAAGTGTATACATTAAAAATTAATAAAAGAACTAATAAAGAAAAAAATAGGGGTTGGTTTTATGATAATAAATGAAGATAAATAAATTACAGGAGCTAATATATACAAACCTTCAGAAATTCTATTTATTGAAAAAATTCTTTTTCAACTGTTAAAAAAGAGATTCCTCTCAAAATAAATTATTTTTATTAATCTTAAATAATAGGCAGCACCTATAAAAGAAAAAATTACACATAAAACACATATAAAAATATAATTAGTATCTAAAAGGGATACAAATAATAACCATTTACTAACAAAACCCGATAAAGGTGGAATTCCAGCTAAAGAAAGTATTAGTATAATTAATATTATATTTTCTAATTGATTTCTTTGTCTATTTTGTAATTCAATTAAATAACTATCTTTAGTTAAATTTAATTGTATTAACGAAAAAATTAACGCAACTAATCCTATCATATATACAAAAATATAAAAATTTGGTAATAACAAGTATTGTGAGGTAAGAGAAGCAAATAATAAAGTTAAAAATCCTATGTGGGTTATACCACTATAACCTAATAATCTTTTTAACTTAGTTTGATTCAATGCACCAAGAACCCCTATTATTATAGAAATACTGGCACTTATTATTAACAATTTAGTGACGGATTGGATTTGAAAAATAAAATAAATAACGCTAAGCTTAGAGATGGTACTTAATATACCAATAGTTCTTCAATTGCTACCCTCATAAATATCAGGTACTCAAAAATGTAGTGGAGCCAATCCTACTTTGAAAAATAAAGGTAATATCACCATCAATCAGCTTATACTAAAGACCAGATTATTACTATAAAAATTATTTCCACACTCATTAATACTTAAACTGGATCCTTTCGAAAACAATAAACTTGTACCTAGTAGAAATATTCCTGAAGAAAGGGCTCCTAAAATAAAATATTTTAATCCTGCTTCAGAGCTTTTTAGTCATAATCTGTTTTTTGATATTAAAATAAATATCGGAAATGTTTGAAGTTCCAAACCCAAATAAAGAACAAACAAATTGTCCGTTAATAAAACAACTAAAGCACCCACAAAAACTGTTCAATTTAAAAATCGTTCTTGCCAGTCTTCATTGTTGTTTAAAAATAAAAAAAGAGTAATCAATAATAATATTACCCAGATTTTTCAATTTGCTATACTTATAAACAAATAGTGAAAAAAGGATGTTAATAACACATAGAACGTAAACAATATTATCCATACTATTCATCGATCTCGCAGTCTTACCCTTTCTTTCTAGCTCCATTATTAATGGATCTACCTACTAAAACAAATAAAATATAACAAATAAGTATATAAAAAACAGTTACTATATCAAAATAATGAATTATAAAAATTGTGAAATCTAATTGAGACATATAACCAGAAAAAGAATCGAACTTTTATTTTCCAGATTATGAATCTGACGACTTACCTTTAGTCTACCTGGTAAAAGGTTAACTACCTCATCAATATATACAAACGTATAAAAACAACCATACTACATCTACAAAATGTCAATATCAACTAGCAAATTCAAAACCAATATGATGAGATTTAGTAAAATGAGAATAATTTAATCTTATTAAACAAATTGCTAAAAATATTGTACCAATTAATACATGTAAACCATGGAAACCTGTTGCTACAAAAAAAGTAGAACCATAAACAGAATCCGCAATACAAAATGGAGCTTCTATATACTCTATAGCTTGAAGAAGAGTAAAAAATGCACCTAAAAATATTGTTAAACCAAGACTTTTCAATGCTTGATCTCTATTACCACATACTAAACTATGATGTGCTCAAGTTACGGTAGCCCCAGAACTTAATAAAATAGCAGTATTTAACAAAGGTACACCAAATGGATTAAGAGCATGTATACCTTGGGGAGGTCACATAACCCCTATTTCAACTGATGGTGATAAACTACTATGAAAGAAAGCTCAAAAAAAAGAAAAGAAAAACAATATTTCAGACACTATAAATAGTATAAATCCCAATTTTAAACCTTTTACAGTAGCTACTGTATGAAAACCCATAAAAGTACTTTCACGAACTACATCTTTCAACCATAAATACAAAACAGCAAATAAGCTAAATGTCCCTATGAATAATAGTAAAGGTTTTGAAAAATGAAAATAAATAACTGCTCCTAGAGTAGTAATTAAAGCACTACAACTAAGTAAGTATGGTCAAGGACTAGGATCTACTAAATGATAAGGATGTAAATTCCTATATTGAATCTTATTTAAATCGGATTTAAATTTGTTCATTAGTGTAAATGATAACTATCCTTTAAATAAATTAAACTTAATAAAGAAAAAACATAAGCTTGTATTACTAGTACTCCTAATTCTAAACAAGTCATTGCTATAATTATTAAAGTACTAAATATACTAAATGTGGGAGCTGCCCATAATAATTTACAACCAAATTCTGATATAATTGATAATAGTAAATGACCTGCAGTTAAATTAGCAGCAAGACGAAGACCTAAAGCTACAGGCCTTGAAAAATTACTTACTAACTCTATAGCTACTAATAATGGAGACATGTATAAAGGAGCCCCAGGAGGAAAAAATTGACTAAAAAAATTAAATTTAAATTTTATAAAACCATATGCTATAACCCCTAACCAAACACTTAAAGCCATACCAAAGGTTACAGATATATGAGTTGTAGTAGGAAAAGCAAATAAGAAAAAACCAAAAGCATTCATAAAAAGAATAAATAAGAATAAAGTTAATAAAGGTAAACTAAAATACTTGTTATCAAAATTTTCTTTAACTTGGTCTTGTCAATGATCTATTATCATCTCTATAATATTTTGAATACGTGTAGGAATTATATAAGTTTTATTTATGAAATAAATAACAAGTAACACACAAAATATTATTAAAAAAGAATCAGAAATAAAAGGATGTAAGATTTGAATTACTATAAATTGATCGAAATAAGAACACATTATAATTCTTCTTTTTGGTCTATAACCCATTTAATAAAATCTTTCATAGGGACTACTTCCATAACTATAGGCATAAATGAATGGTCTGAACCACAAATTTCAGAACATTGACCATAATATACCCCAGTTCTCTTTGCTAAAAACCTTACTTGATTCAATCTACCAGGTATTGCATCAGCTTTTACCCCTAAAGAAGGTACAGCAAAAGAATGTATTACATCTGCTCCAGTAATAATAACCCTTACTTCTGAATTAACTGGTAAAATAACTCTGTTATCTACTTCTAATAATCTCATATCTCCCATATTTAAATCACCACTGTTAACCATGTAAGAATCAAATTCTATTGTTCCTTCTTCTATATCTGAATATTCGTAGGATCAATACCATTGGTGTCCAACTGCTTTTATAGTTATAAAAGGGTCTGTTACTTCATCCAAACAATATAATAATTGTAAAGAAGGAAAAGCAATACCAACTAATATTACGGCAGGTATTATAGTCCATATAATCTCAATTAGAGTACCATGAGTTAAATATTTGTAATAACTTTTATTTAGAAATGCTGATACCATTAGCCAACCAACTAATATAGTAATGAATACTACAACAAACATTACATTATCATGAAACTTGACTAATTGTTCTCCTAATGGAGAGCCAACATCTGGAAAACTAATTTGAGAAAACTCAGGGCCATCAAAATAAATTTTATTTATCATTTTATACCGAGCGTAAAACTTTTGCTATACAAAAAGTTTTACGCGGGGGGTAGTATTTTCTACTGTTTTCTCTGATAAGGGTTTGTCATAAAAAAATTTTTTCTGTTTTACCTAATAAGGTTATAAAAAAAGAATTGAAACATCTTAGTATTTAATAAAGAGTTGTTTAATAGTAATGGCGAATGAAATTAAAAATATGAAAAATAAAATAATTATCAAAAAACCACTAATATAGAAAGTACTGTGAAGGAAATCGTTAAAAAGCAGTAAAATAAAATTGAAATTCAATTACCTTTTGTATAATGGATTTACAAGTAAAAATGAAGTAAAATTAATATTTAATAATTAATAATTTCATTACCCGAAACCATATGATCTAATCTTAAACAATTGTAGTAAAAATCAATGAATGTAGAAAAATTCTTGAAAGATTTAAGATTAGCAGCGAAAAACTAATCGAATATGGAAATAGCTGGTTCTTTGTGAAATTTATAGAAGTAAAATGTTTTAGTAAAACATAAAAATTTTAAGTGTAAACATTTAAAATTTAAAAGGAAAAAACCTTAACCAAAACTTAATATACAAATATTAATCTATATAATTTATATTTTTAAAACAAAGAAAATAAGCTTAGAAACAGTTATAATTTAAAGAAAACGTAACAGTTCACTTTCTTCAAAATGTAAATAAATAAAGTTAAACTAATTTAAAAAGTTTGGTAATGGTAACAAAGCATTCTACATTATAATTAGAAATAAGTAGAAGAGATAATGTAAATATGAGTAAAATTAATTTATTTCTAAGGTTTTCTATTTAAAGTTTTGAATAGGTAAATACAAATTCTAAATAAGAAATGAAAACTATTAATTACAATAAAAAAAAATAATAGAAACTTTTGTACTTAACTAAATCAAGTAGAAATAAAAAATATATTAATTCTTTTTAAGGAACTCGGCAAACTAAATATCGACTGTTTACCAAAAACATAGCTAAGACTAAAATTCGAGGTGTAACCTGCCCAGTGGTTGATTACTGGAATAAAAACCTAAAATTCAATTAAACGGATGCGGTATCCTGACCGTAATAAAGTAGCATAATCACTCGCCACTTAATTAGTGGATAGTATGAATGGTTGAACGAATTTTTAGCTGTCTTAATTAGAATATTATGAAATTGAAATAATAGTCAAGATGCTATTTTAAACTGTAAGACGAAAAGACCCTATAGAGCTTAACTATTTCTTTCTGTATTAAGGAATTTTAAATAATTACGAAAAGAAAGTTAGGTAGTTTAGTTGGGGCGACTGCCTTTTATTAAAAACAAAGGTAAACAATGTAATTAATTATTTATTGTATAATTTATAAATTTAACAATTATTAAAGTAGGTAATAGTGACCCGTTATTATTAAGTAATAAAAATAACGATCAATAAATAAAAGCTACCTTAGGGATAACAGGATAATTTTAATTTAGAGACCTTATCGAAGTTAAAGTTTGTCACCTCTATGTTGAATTGAGATATCCATATAACGCAGAAGTTATAGAGGGTGGGTCTGTTCGACCTTTAAAATCTTACATGATTTGAGTTCATTCCGTCGCAAGACAGGAAGGTTTCTATCTACAGTTACAAAAAAAAATTTTCTAGTACGAAAGGAACGAAATATTTGAGAAAAATCAAAATATCTGATAAGTTTGAAAAAATATAATATCACATTTTAAATAAATACTACCCCCATTACAAAGGTACACCACCCCTAGCCCCCCCCA